TCAAAAAGGGGGGTTCCTCCTTTTATCGTTGTATGTGAAAGACATGTATTCTTCAAAATAGATCGTTCTTTTTAGTTATTATCTATACTTATTTCGTGTATGTGGATAATTTTTTTAATATACTCTTTTTAATATACATTGTTTTTTTACTTTAACATATAAATATATAATAAACATACAAATATATATAATACAAATATATTTATATATACATGTATATGTGATATATATATATCACATATACGTATGCGCGCACATCACACATCACATATATAAATGACATGAGGGAAAAAAAATGGAAGAAAATAAGGGAAAATAAAAATTGATTAAGTCCAGAGTGCTATGTCCATAATTCAAAGTAAGGAGTATCATAAGATTTCTGATAAACATAAGTTTTTTTTATTGGGTTTCAATCCAATCAATCAGTTACACAACAAGTTAGGTAATTACTCCCTTCCCAAAATGAACTAGAATACCTAGGTATTTTTTTTAATTCGAATATAGATACTATGATCCATATTTGAATAAAAAAAGTACTCTTTTTTTGGTCTAACTCTTTTTCCTTACTATATATAGTATACTATATAATATATTTATTATACTATTATAGTATAATAAATATGTTTATTAATCACAAAAAAAAATCAGAATAATTAAGAATCTCAATATTTGACTTTTTTTCATATCTTTTTTTTTCTTTTATTATTGTTCCTTTCTAAAAGGATAAAAAAGATAAGAATTGGTGAATCGAGAACAATTTGTAATTATAAGAAAAAAGAGTTTCTTTTCTTATGGAACATACATATCAATATGCGTGGATAATACCTTTTCTTCCACTTCCAGTTACTATGTCAATAGGATTTGGACTTCTACTTATTCCGACAGCAACAAAAAATATTCGTCGCATGTGGGCTTTTCCTAGTGTTTTACTCTTAAGTATAGCTATGGTGTTTTCAGCCAATCTGTCTATTCAACAAATAAATGGAAGTTTTATCTATCAATATCTATGGTCTTGGACCATCAATAATGATTTTTCCTTAGAGTTTGGATACTTGATCGATCCACTTACTTCTATTATGTCAATACTAATTACTACTGTTGGAATCATGGTTCTTATTTATAGTGACAAGTATATGTATCACGATCAAGGATATTTGAGATTTTTTGCTTATATGAGTTTTTTTAATACTTCTATGCTGGGATTAGTTACTAGTTCAAATTTGATACAAATTTATATTTTTTGGGAACTTGTGGGAATGTGTTCTTATTTATTAATAGGGTTTTGGTTCACACGACCAATTGCAGCAAGTGCTTGTCAAAAAGCTTTTGTAACTAATCGTGTAGGGGATTTTGGTTTATTGTTAGGAATCTTAGGTTTTTATTGGATAACAGGTAGTTTAGAATTTCGGTATTTGCTCGAAATAACTAATAACTTAATCCAAAATAATGGGGTCAATTCTTTATTTGCTACCTTGTGTGCTTCTTTATTATTCGTCGGTGCAGTTGCTAAATCCGCACAATTCCCCCTTCACGTATGGTTACCTGATGCTATGGAAGGACCCACTCCTATTTCGGCTCTTATACACGCTGCTACTATGGTAGCAGCAGGAATTTTTCTTGTAGCTCGGCTTCTTCCTCTTTTCATAGTCATACCTTATATAATGAATTTCATTTCTTTAATAGGTGTAATAACACTATTATTAGGGGCTACTTTGGCCCTTGCTCAAAGAGACATTAAAAAAAGCTTAGCCTATTCCACAATGTCTCAATTGGGTTATATTATGTTAGCTCTAGGTATAGGTTCTTATCGAGCTGCTTTATTCCATTTGATCACTCATGCCTATTCAAAAGCTTTATTGTTTTTGGGATCCGGATCTATTATTCATTCAATGGAACCTATTGTTGGATATTCACCAGATAAAAGTCAGAATATGGTTCTTATGGGTGGTTTAACAAGATATGTTCCAATTACAAGAACTACTTTTTTATTGGGTACACTTTCTCTTTGTGGTATTCCACCTCTTGCTTGTTTTTGGTCCAAAGATGACATTCTTAATGATAGTTGGTTGTATTCACCAATTTTCGCAGTAATAGCTTATTTCACAGCAGGATTAACCGCATTTTATATGTTTCGGGTATATTTACTTACCTTTGATGGGTATTTCCGCGTTCATTTTCAAAATTACAGTAGCACAAAAAATGGTTCCTTCTATTCCATATCTCTATGGGGAAAAGGAATTCCAAGAGGAGTCAATCCAAATTTACTTTTATCAACAATGAATAAAAAGGTTTCTTTTTTTGCAAAAGAAAGATCAAAAATTGATAATAATGTAAGAAATAGGATACGATACTTTAGTACTTACTTTGGAAATAAATACACTTCCATGTATCCTCACGAATCGGACAATACTATGCTATTTCCTCTTCTTGTATTAGTACTATTTACTTTGTTGGTTGGATCAATAGGAATTTCTTTTGATCAAGGAGTAATAGATTTTGATATATTATCGAAGTGGTTAACCCCATCAACAAATCTTTTACATTCAAGTTCTAATTATTCTGTAAATTTGAATGAATTTTTTACAAATGCAATTTTTTCGGTAAGTATAGCAATTTTCGGACTATTCATAGCATATATTTTATATGGATCCGCTTATTCATTTTTCCAGA